TTCAAAAGTGCGACATGGGTAAATGTCACAAATGATGAATTGATTTCTTACTTATGTTACTCTATTTTTGTTAGTATCGTCTATAATAATAGATGAATCAAACATTTTCAATTGAATTTATCCTTTCAATTGGTTGGTATTTTTGCTTATCCTCGTATCTTTCAAAAATTGAAACTTAGGGAAGTGCTTTATAAACATATGTATAAAAAGAACATATTTCATTTAGCCTTTTCATGCCTACTATAACTAGTTATTTTGGTTTTCTACTAGCAGCTTTGACTATCACCTCAGCTCTATTTATCGGTCTGAGCAAGATACGACTTATTTGAAATTAATTAAATGAACAATTCATAAAAAAAATATTTCTATGGCAGTTCATATCTTCTACAGTTACTTAACGTATCAATTTCCAATTCTTGGTCATTGAGATTTATAGTCAATACAGATTAATATTTAAGGATAAATATTACCTCCCCTTTCCCCTTTCAAACAAATTGAAATGATTGAAGTTTTTCTATTTGGAATCGTCTTAGGTCTAATTCCTATTACTTTGGCCGGATTATTCGTAACTGCATATTTACAATACAGACGTGGTGATCAGTTGGACCTTTGATTAATTAACATCTCTTTTTTGATTGACCTCCTACTTCCTTTAATCCGCGGGAGGTCAAATTTAGATTGCTGTTCAATTATTTAAGTGTAATTTTCGACCTAACGCGATTAACAAGAACACAGAATCACGCTCTGTAGGATTTGAACCTACGACATCGGGTTTTGGAGACCCACGTTCTACCGAACTGAACTAAGAGCGCCTTATTATTATTATCACAATAAAGATTTTGTGACCCCAATTCATCTTGCATATATATCATAAAATTAAAGATTTATTATGTATGTCCGATTTATCTCAATTGATCCCTCGTTACTGCTCATAAGATAAGTAATAGGTAGGGATGACAGGATTTGAACCCGTGACATTTTGTACCCAAAACAAACGCGCTACCAAGCTGCGCTACATCCCTTTCAATTGGTCTACAGTGTCATTGTAGAGAATCCCTGTCTTGTTTTCCACATCTTTACTTCCTCCATTGATATACAAAAATTCTCTTTTCATTTCTTCTTTTTGGTCTCATATATCATATAACAAACATATAATATATTAAAAGACTTATATTATATAAAGTATGAAATAAATATGAAACCTACCATAAAAAATTAATATTTTTTAGTAATTTCAGGTAGAAATATCTTTTTTGTACATTTTTATTTTAATTAGGGACTCCGCGTACAAATACAGGCGGTCAGTCATTAACTACATATACACATCTGGTCATATATGTATTACCATTATGTATTACAAATTACAATAAAATTACAATAACGAATAAAGAAAGAGGAGTTTTTCAAATGCGAGATCTAAAAACATATCTCTCCGTGGCACCGGTAGTAAGTGCTTTATGGTTCGGGTCTTTGGCAGGTTTATTGATAGAGATCAATCGTTTTTTTCCGGATGCGTTGATATTCCCCTTTTTTTCATTTTAGTTATTGATATGAGAAGGGGGAAGAAGATTAGAGATACAATCAAATCTCTGTAACTAATCCCTACCCTTGCCTTCTTTTTTTCTTTGTTTTTTTTTTTTAGAATAACTTATTCTAAAAAAAAAAAACAAAGAAAAAGCGGTTTCGCCCTCAGTGAAACTATGAACCCGGGCCCAGGCTCAAATTAATATTAATATAATAATAGAGTGGAAATGAAAATGTGATGGTTGGGGCAACTATATCATACAAGATACTTAACTGAAAATACTGTACGGCAATTCTTAATTATAAATATAGTTAGAAATCATTATATTACTTATTATTACTATATTGATTGCAACGAAATCTTTCTTTTATAATTTGATTTCGAGTTACCTGCTTCTATTTTTTTTTGTCCTTTATTCTTCCTTGCTTCGGATCGGAAAATTAAAGAATTGAGTGAATCATAAACCAAAGGAGGTTCATGGCCAAGGGTAAAGATGTCCGAGTAACAGTTATTTTGGAATGTACCAGTTGTCTTCGAAATCGTGTTAATAAGGAATCAACGGGCATTTCCAGATATATTACTCAAAAGAATCGACACAATACGCCTGGTCGATTGGAATTGAGAAAATTCTGTCCCTGTTGTTACAAACATACGATTCATGGGGAGATAAAGAAATAGATCGAACCGACCGCTCGTGTGTCAGTCTTCCAAGGAAGGTGAAAAATTACATATTATATATAACATATATTTATTTAAATATAAACAAACCCAATCCTATTTCTTAATTCTACATCATGTTTGATCCGATCGAAATAGGATTGGGATTTTCAGGATAAGGAATAAACAAACCATGGATAAATCCAAGCGAATCCTTCTTAAATCCAAGCGATCTTTTCGTAGGCGTTTGCCTCCGATCCAATCGGGGGATCGAATTGATTATAGAAACATGAGTTTAATTAGTCGATTTATTAGCGAACAAGGAAAAATATTATCTAGACGGGTAAATAGGTTGACCTTAAAACAACAACGATTAATTACTATTGCTATAAAACAAGCTCGTATTTTATCTCCGTTACCTTTTCTTAATAATGAGAAACAATTTGAAAGAAGCGAGTCAACTCGTAAGAAAAAAAAAAAAATTGGAGAAGAATAAATATTTTTTATTGAACGTGTTTCTTCATTTTGATGACTTTATCATATTTTATCATACTAATTTCTACTCTACCTTCCCAGAGTTCATTCTCCAGGGAACTCCATTTAAACTATTCCAACGGATTCCTTCCAATCTCTTTATTTTATGATCTCATTGGAAATCATATAAAGACAACTCTTATTTAATATAGCTATTTGTGCAAGTATTTTACGATTAAGAAGCAACTGTCTCTTGTACAGATTGTGTATTAATTTGCTATAACTAAAGTATACTTTATTCTCGCGAATTACTGCATTTATCCGAGTGATCCACAAACGACGAAAATCTCTCTTTTGTCTACCTCTATCCCGATGAGCCGAAACCAAGGCTCTTATTTTCTGTTGAGTAATAGTACGAGTAAGTCTTGAATGAGCCCCTCGAAAGGTTGATGCAAATAAACGGATTTTTGTTCTACGTCTTCGAGCTATATACCCTCGTTTAATTCTGGTCATTGAATAAATGAAACTTTGATGAATAACTAATCGATTTCCTTTCTTTCAGTTATTCTCTTCCCGTGTCCTAGTCTATTAATAACAAAACGGATTCTTCCAATGTATAAAATAAAAATTCCAATGGCTTTTGCTATTATAACCTTCCCGACCACGATTTTTTCTTTTTTTCTAGGCATTTCACCTATAAAAAAAAAAATTGTATTGATACTAGGTATTAAAAACACATAGTAAATAAAAAAGTAATAAATATAAATGGATATAGTGGGTTCCATCGTTTCTATGGTTACTTCTTAAACGGTGAGGTCTTCTCTATACACCGGAGCCCTTCTTTCTTTCATTTAATCAATGTTATTGTTAACTTGTACAGTTCAAACTCTTTGGCTCTACCCATAATTATCCAGTACTAGGTCTTTCACAACGAGATCCACTTATACAGTAACGGTATTTAATTATGAAGATTAGCTGGGTAGCTGACCCTGTTAGTCCGTTCTTGCAAGAGTAAGGCAGAATTTTTCTGCTTTTTAAAATAGGATTTCCCCTGCTTAATGGATACCATTTGCTATCAATGGAGAATTCTTTCTCATCTTAAATTTAAAATTTTTAAATTGAGGTGATTGGATTTGCACCAACGGAAACCATACATTTGATACCATAATAGAAGGATAGATCTTTTTTATTTTTAGATATTGACTGGAGTTCTTCCATTCTATCCTATTCACTGGTATTGATCGTTGATACTGGATCAATTGTTTTCTTTCTTTTGTCCTAGCCCATGATCTGAACGAGTCGCACATACACCCTAGTACATGTTCCTCGTCGTTGAGGACATCCCCCAAGAGCGGGGGATTTCGTGACATTTCTGATTGGCTGTCTTGTGTTTCTAATAAGTTGTTTAATAGTTGGCATGTTGAATCATATACATAATGGGCTGGTTTAGATCGATCTTAACCGGATGCTTATGAATTATTTTATTTCTATATTAATAGATTAATGAGATTAATTAATAGAATATTAAATAATAGAATATTAAATCCGGTAAGAAGATAAAATCTCAAATAACGAATTCGTGTGAAATCCTTGTTATTTTTTCTTTTTTATTCAGTCGCTACAAGATCAACAATTCCATGAGCTTGGGCTTCTATTGCTGACATAAAAACATCTCTTTCCATGTCTTCGGATACAACCCATAAGGGTTTGCCTGTCCTTTGTGCATAAACCCTTGTGAGGGTTTCGCGCAGCTTCAGTAGTTCTTCCGCTTCCAAGATAAATTCTCCCGTCTGTGCCTCATAAAAAGAGGCAGCAGGTTGGTGGATCATTACCCTGATGATATAACATAATAAATGTTTATTCTATCTCGCATAATGAAAGGTGAAGAGATAAAGAATAATAATAAAAAAAGATATAATTGAACAACCGTACAGGCATCTTCTTTTGCGCATTGCATACGGCTCTATAATGGAATTCACTTTTTTTTTTACCTTACTTACACTTACATGGAAAAATTTTTAAATAAATAAATATAAATTAAATATAGGGTCTATCAGACTCAGGTTGGTAAATGATCCAATAACCACCCTTCTTTTTGGAGTAGTTCAAAAATACTATGATGGCTCCGTTGCTTTATATATTTATTTCGTTTGTTATTTAGCAATCCCAAAGTTTCTTTTTTTTTTTTTTCAAATAAAAAAAACAAGATTTTTTTATTTTCATATTCTTTCATAACATAAATATTGTTAAGATTAAGAGCTCCCGGTGTGAAAACAAAAAAGTTTGTGACGCTGAAATAGGACTCCCGATAGATCGTATAAAATCGGAAATGCCTTTTATATCA